TTCATTTTACCAAGTTCAATGTTAGCGAGATTAGTCAACATTTTTATGTTTCGATGCAACAGCAAGATGCTATTTGTAACAAGTAGTTTTGTTGGTTGGATAATTGGTCACATTTTATTCATGAAATGGATTTCTTAAAGATTCAAAAAGTAGTAAATTACTAAAAAAATGGATACATAAGAAAAATAAAAGAACAGATAAGAAGAAATACGTCCCCCCCCTACCGATTTAATAACCTCTGCTACAAAGAAACTGATAAGACCAACTCCATTTGGAATTCCATCAATTATTCGTCTATCAAAAAAATGAGTGAATTCGGCCAATTTTCTCGTCCCCACAATCAAGAATGTTCCATAAAAGGCATCTATGTACCCCCGATTATATGACCAATCATATATAGCATTTTTTATTTTGTCATAAAAATTTCTCCTAGGCCCCATTTTAAAAAATGAATTAATTAAGTCCAAATTTTGAAAAGATGAATAAACAGGTTTATATAAAAAAAATGCTATAAATATTCCGAAAGAGGCTATATTGACTGAAAAAAAGGCATCTTTACAAAATTCATACCAATCTATTGAATTATTTGAATTTTTATGTAAAAGATTTATAGATGGGGTTAACCATTTTGTTAATATATCCACGTCTTGATTTAAAGGAATTCCTAAGAATCCAACGAACAAAGTAAATATAATTAATATAAGTATTGGGAATAACATCGTATTATCCGATTCATAAGGATACAAAGAAGTCTTGGTATTGCCAAAATTCGGAATAGAAAGAAAGGGTGGGGTCATATTTCTTACATTCTCATCAATTTTATATACTCTATTTGAAAAAAAAGAAGGACATCCATTCTTCTTCATTTTTAATAAAGTTACCAAACGAAAGTTTTTGTTACTTATTTTTGAACCTTCTTTACCCCATAGCGATATTGAATAGAAGGGGGTATTCCTTTTTCCACTGTAATTTTGAAAATGAACGTTTAAATGTCCTTCAAAAGTAAGTAAATAAATCCGACACATATAAAATGCCGTTAATCCCGCCGTAGACCAAGCTATTATTGCAAAAATAGGTGAATACAACCAACTATCATTAAGAATTTCATCTTTGGACCAAAAACAAGCAAGGGGTGGAATACCGCAAAGAGAAAGTGTACCTAATAAAAAAGAATTTTTTGTAATTGGTACATGTTTTGTTAAACCTCCCATAAGCACCATATTCTGACTTTTTTTTGGACAATACCCAACAAGAGTTTCCATTGAATGAATAACGGATCCCGATCCCAAGAACAATAATGCTTTAGAATAAGCATGAGTAATCAAATGAAATAAAGCACTGCGATAAGACCCCATACCTAAAGCTAACATCATATAACCCAATTGAGACATTGTGGAATAGGCTAAACCCCTCTTAATATCTTTTTGAGCAAGAGCTAAAGTAGCTCCTAAAAAAACTGTTATTATCCCTATTAAAGAGATAAAATTCATTATGTGAGGTATGACTATGAAAAGAGGCATAAGTCGGGCTACAAGAAAAATGCCCGCTGCTACCATCGTAGCAGCATGTATAAGGGCCGAAATAGGAGTCGGCCCTTCCATCGCATCGGGTAACCATACATGAAGAGGAAATTGTGCAGATTTAGCAATCGCACCGGCAAATAAAAGAACAGCGCACAAGGTAACAAATAAAAAATCGACCTCATTATTAGAAATCAAGTTATTGAATATTTGGAATAAATCACGAAATTCGAAACTCCCCGTTACCCAATAAAACCCTAAAATGCCTAATAATAAACCAAAATCGCCAACACGATTAGTTACAAAGGCTTTTTGACAAGCCTTTGCTGCAACAGGTCGTGTAAACCAAAATCCTATTAATAGATACGAACACATTCCAACTAATTCCCAAAAAATATAAATTTGTATCAAATTTGAACTAGTAACTAATCCCAACATAGAAGTACTGAAAAAACTCATAGAAGCAAAAAATCTCAAATACCCGTGATCATGAGACATATAATTATCACTATAAATAAGAACCAAAATTCCAACAGTAGTGATTAGTATTGACATAATAGAAGTAAGTGGATCGATCAAGTATCCGAATTCTAACGAAAAATCATTATTAATAATCCAAGACCATACATATTGATAGACAGAACTACTATTTATTTGCTGAATAGAAAGATTCATGGAAAAAATCATGACTATACTTAACAATAAAACGCTCTGAAAAGCCCACATACGGCGAAGACTTTTTGTTGCCGTCGGAAAAAGAAGAAGTCCCAACCCTATTAACATAGGAACTGGAAGTGGAAGAAAAGGTATTATCCACGCATATTGATATGTCTGTTCCATAAAAAAAGTTTTTTATTCTTAATTAATTGTTTCCGATTCACCGGATCTTACCTTTCGAAAAAGTCAATAAAAAATCAAGATATGCACTAACTGATTTAAGAAGTTTATATTAGTATTTATTAAATTAATATTAATTATTCTGAGTCTTTTCAAAACCGTTCAAATATTCAAAAAAGAAGTTACAATTGGTCAAATGATATCACCAAGTGACATATAAAAAAACGAATACTTATAATAGGAAATTAAAAATATAATAATTTATCGTAATCGTAATCAAAATTTATATTCATAGAGCAAGGATAAAAAATTAGCCTAAAACTAAAAAGAGTACTTTATGTTGATACGAATTATAAGATTAACTAAGGTCATCGGTCTAATGAAAAAAACTCTTGATTTTAGTTAGTTTATTTCAAGTCATTAACTAATTTTCAATTAATTAACTAATTCATTATGGGATTGATTGTTTTCCATTTCAATCAAAACAATTTATTAGTAAAGTTTAGAAAAATATGGAACTAAAATGAACTTTTTAGCGAGAAAGGATCAAAAATGACTGAGATCCTTTTTTATCAAACCACGTATCTTTTAACAGATTTATTACTAGTCTCATTCGAATTTTAAAATTGAATTTAGTTGTATTTTTTTCTAGTTTGACTAAAAATAGACTCAATTTATTAGTCAAAAGTACAATCCTGGTATTTTATTACATGTAAATGAAGTATAGAATGCCGAAAATAAAGGTCTTTTAGATTCTTTTTTTATTTTATTAAGTTTGATTTGATTTCTATGACATGCAGATTCTAAAGATATAACTTTGATAGATAAACAACGCGAACTAATAGTTCCAAACCAAAAATTCTTTGTTTTACGGAATATTTTGTTATTTCGAGTCATTTTTGATCCAGTTTTCATGGATCTTTGACATATCTATATTTCTTTTTTATGAAGAGAATATTATATTATTTAGATAAAAAATAGATAATCAATAAGAATAATAATTGAACAATAGATGTCTTTCACATCCAACTATAACAATGAGTAACTTCTTCATTTTTAAATGGCAGTTCCAAAAAAACGTACTTCGATATCAAAAAAGCGTATTCGTAAAAATATTTGGAAAAGGAAAGGATATTGGGCGTCGTTAAAAGCTTTGTCATTAGGGAAATCTCTTTCTACCGGGAATTCAAAAAGTTTTTTTGTACGACAAACAAATAAGTCCTAAAATATTGGAATAATCGAAATGCATTTGATTCAAAAAATTGGATCAGTAATTTGTTAATATCAAATCAAAGTTCATATTAATATGAAATAGAATCTTAATGTTATGTCTAAAAGAATAATTCTTCTATTTTCTGAATTAAAAATCTAAATAAAAAAATAAATACAATTTTTTATTTTTTTTGTATGTTTTCACTCATATTTTGGTGGTGGGGAGTCTTTTTTTCCCCATCGACCTTTACAATTCCAATAAATAAAATTTATTATCTTTTTCAGGAAGGGCAGATTATGGATTCCATGTTAAAAACTAACTTCTTAATTTATTGCATTTACCATATGTAATGGATTTACCATATATCTCCAATTTTCAGCCATCAATAAAAGAATCAATAAAAGAACTTGATTGTTGAGATATTATTATATTATGTACAAGTGTCAATTTGCAGTACTCCAAATACAAAAAAGTTTTAGATTCATTGAGAAAATTTCTTTTTTGTTTCAAATTTATGATTATGAAATCAGATAAACCAGAAATAATGACATGACAATAAGCGTAAAAAAAAAAAAAAAAGTTTTTTTTCTAGCGAGAGATTTCTATAGCTGCAAGAGTTCGATTTTAGAATCGCATAAACTACGTAAAAAGCCCTAATATAAATGGACACTTAAAGGAAAATAAATGAAACTAATGAATCTTCAAATTGACTTTTGAACTCATTTTTTTTATCAATTTAATTTTTACTAAAAAAAAAACATATTTGATTGAATTGACTTGTTCAATCTCGACTATTGAATATAAATAGGCTATTATGAATTCGAGCAAGCCGCTATGGTGAAATCGGTAGACACGCTGCTCTTAGGAAGCAGTGCTAGAGCATCTCGGTTCGAGTCCGAGTGGCGGCATGCCATCTTCTAAACGAGATCCAATAGATCCTATAATAAAAATAAATTGAATTCCCAATAATTAATATTAATATGGGGGATCCCCACCTTTTTTCTTTTTTATGATATTTTCAACTTTAGAGCATATATTAACTCATATTTCCTTTTCTATTGTTTCAATTGTGATTACAATTCATTTGATAACCTTATTGGGCAATGAAATCATAAAACCATATGATTCGTCAGAAAAGGGGATGCTAGCTACTTTTTTATGTCTAACAGGATTATTAATCACTCGTTGGATTTATTCGGGCCATTTCCCACTAAGTGATTTATATGAATCATTAATTTTTCTTTCATGGAGTTTCTCCCTTATTCATATAGTGCCCTATTTAAAAAAAAGAAAAAATTATTTAACCACAATAACTGCCTCAAGTACTATTTTTACCCAAGGCTTTGCTACGTCGGGTCTTTTAAATGAAATACATAAACCCACAATATTAATACCCGCTTTACAATCGGAGTGGTTAATAATGCACGTAA